CTTTCCGTAAGCGAGTCCTGGCTCTTTCGAGCTGCTCAATGGCCCCTCTACGTAATTCTTCCGAATTTCGAATAGTACTCAAGATCCTCTGTTTTCGATTATCTAATAAATCATTTAATGAAAGTAGATTATCTTACCATTACCATTAATTTCACAACTTCCATAATCTCTTCCCGAACCAAACATGAATCTTTCGATTCATTTGGCTCTCACGCTCAATTATTTATTTTATGTTATGGGCATTCCCATATCTTTTTTTTTTAATGTAATGAGCCTACCCTCTCTTTTCTGTTTATATTCAAAAACATCGAAACTGATATAAGACCAGAATATTAGAAGGACTCTTCCGACCAGACAAAAATCTATAATTGTCAGCAAAGTTCTTTCTTTATTTGTATTTGTTCTTTATTTAATTTAAAATTAAAATTTACAATTTATTTTATTTCTATATTTTTTTTATTTCCTTTTTTTCTTCAAATCCAAAAATTCCTATTTTTTTTTACGTAGGTCGTCGATTCGGCATTGGAAAAAAAAAGAGCAAGATGCCCATTTTTTTAATAAATGGTTCAAATCATTTTATCGATATGAGTGTTCTATATCAGATAAATTACCAACTATTCATTTTTAAACCATTTCGGTACGTTAGTACCGGTAGAAAGAGTACCATGTTTTGCCTGGACTTCAAACAGTTTAGCTTTAACCATGTTAATGGTCTCACATTATTGGTTGATAGAGAATCAAATTTACCAATAAGTCACGAAATGCTATGGTTCTTACATATGATTTCTTAATTTATTCAGACTTAATTTATTCAGAAATAATTCGTTGAGATCGTTCACTTTTTTTCCTATTTATCCTATAAAATGAATAAAATACCATAAATAAAGTGCAGTCGGATGGATCCAACCTATTTTTGAAATACACAACTCGCACACACTCCCTTTCCAAAAAAAATCAATACACCAAGCACTACACTTAGATTTATTGGATTTGTTGCTAAAATATCGGTATTAAACCCGAAACTCCCGGCGGATGGCCAGTGACTCAAGGAAAAGAAAGAATCGGTTACATTTTTCATATGCTCTCCTCTTATAGATAGGACTAACAAAGAACAGAGTTCTTTTTGTATCACTTCGTCGTCCCTTTTTTGATCGATTTCTTTTTTTTATATAAATTTTATTTCCATTTTTTTTTTTTTTAATGGGAGTAGATTAAATCTAGTAATTTAATTTGATAATTTTGAAATTTCTTACTTGAAGTTTCCAATCCAATAAAATACTTATTAGGTTAAGTCTTGGGTCTCATGTCAATTGTGAAATATCTCGTTTGTTGAAACGATTCCTAAAAAAAGTAAAAAAAAGGTTTCCATTGTACTAAACTAAGTACGCGAAGGAAGAAAACGAGCGGATCCTGTAATTACTCATCCTCAAAACAGTCCTTCCTTTCCTGGGGTATTGTCTCAACAAATAAATAATTGTAGGAGTAAAGCGTTGATATAATTAGAAGAAGCAAACAGCAATTCTGAGTTAATAAAATAAGAAAAAAGTATAGCGAGTTAAATTAAAAAAATAAGAAAAAAAGTATAGTATGTAAGGTACTTTTTTACATTTCTAGGATTAAACAAAAGGATTCGCAAACAAAAGCGCTAATGCCACGACCAGTCCATAAATTGTTAAAGCTTCCATAAAAGCTAGACTAAGCAATAAAGTACCTCGTATTTTACCCTCTGCTTCTGGTTGTCTCGCAATACCTTCTACAGCTTGACCCGCAGCAGTACCTTGACCAACTCCAGGTCCAATAGAAGCAAGCCCTACGGCCAATCCAGCAGCAATAACGGAAGCGGCAGAAATCAGTGGATTCATGGTAAGTTCCTCGCACCAAAAAAAAATGGTTAATGATACAATCAACCAATGAATTTTTACTTCATTTTTTTTATCATTTTTTTTCATTAAGATTTTATCATTAAGATCTATCTGATTAAGATCTATCGGGTCGAAATAACTAAAAACTCCGAATTGAAATGATAATATTACTGAATCGTCAGAACTATTTCGATATCTCATTTTGAGTTTCTACCCATAATGGAGTTTTTGTAAATACATATGTATACGGTTCTAGTTATTGCATTTCTTTGTTTCGAACCATTCTTTCATTCAATTCTTCTTTCCTTTCTTTTTTCTTCTAGATACTATCCTTGAGTTCATCTCTTTTTTGCATTTCATTCAATCCACAATCACAGACGAAACAGAAGGACTTATATTGGAACTATATAAATGCAGTGAACCGCAATCAAATCAATCAATAATAATATATATATATATAATATATATATATAGGGTATATAATAATATATATATTAGGAATAGTCCTATATAACTAGTAAATATCTAATATCACATATACATTTGTTTCTTCCATAACGTAAACCACCCACATTCTATATTGAATCGGATTCTAGAATCATTCCTCGAAACAGACACAGGGGCTGGACTTATAGAGATTACATACATCTAGTGTGACCCCCCCAACCCATCTTTTTTTTTTACAATTCCGCAATATCGTCTATCTTTTTTCCTACGACTCTAGGTCGTATATTCATACATATTTATATTTATATCTATTATGTTCCCCAACCAAGTGGATTATCTTGAATCATGCATGAATTGGGATAAGCTTAAAAAAGACTATTTCGAAAACTAGTCAATGATGACCCTCCATGGATTCACCTATATAAGCCGCGGCTAACGTTGCAAAAATAAGAGCTTGAATACCACTTGTAAATAATCCAAGAAGCATAACAGGTATAGGAACTACTGAAGGGACTAAAGAAACAAGAACAACAACTACTAATTCATCAGCCAATATATTCCCGAAAAGTCGAAAACTAAGAGATAAAGGTTTTGTGAAATCTTCTAGGATGTTAATTGGTAAAAGTATTGGGGTTGGTTGAATGTATTTCCCGAAATAACCCAATCCTTTTTTGCTAAGACCCGCATAAAAATATGCCGCTGACGTGGGTAAAGCTAAAGCAACAGTAGTATTTATATCATTCGTAGGCGCAGCTAACTCCCCATGAGGTAATTGTATGATTTTCCAAGGTAAAAGAGCACCTGACCAGTTAGAAACAAAAATAAATAAGAACATAGTTCCAATAAAGGGAACCCAAGGACCATATTCTTCTCCAATCTGAGTTTTGCTCAAATCTCGAATAAATTCAAGGACATATTCGAAGAAATTCTGACCGTCGGTCGGAATGGTTTGTGGATTCCGAACAGCTATGATGACTGAACCTAATAAGATAGCAATTACGACCCAAGAAGTGATAAGTACTTGGGCATGGATTTGTAAACCTCCTATTTGCCAATAGAAATGTTGGCCTACTTCTACACCCGATATATCGTATAACCCTTTGAGTGTTTTAATGGAACATGGTATAACATTCATATTGTCCTCTGACAGAAATTGAACTTCAAAAAAGGAATTATTTTGATTCAACCATCTATTTATCAACTCACTAACTTGAATCATTAATCGTATATTTTATTTACGATACCAAGAAATTACATAACATCATAACATAATATCAATATTCCCAGTACTTTTTTTATTTTATCTCTTTTTAAAAATTAAATTTTATCTCTTTTTAAAAATTCAAAAATAGTAACCGATCCAATAAATCTATGGAGTTGCCAAATAATTAACTAATCTTATTATTCTTAATATTATTCTTAATGATAATCAACGATTTCTTATATAGCTAGAACGACCCTCACAAATTGCAGATACTAATTTGTTAAGAATCAATCGGATTGAAACTATAGCGTCATCGTTTGCTGGAATCGAAATATCTGCGAGATCTGGGTCACAATTTGTATCGATTAAACAAATTGTCGGAATCCCCAAAATGACACATTCTCGAAGAGCCGTATATTCTTCTTGCTGATCAACGATGATCACAATATCAGGTAACCCCGTCATATATTTGATCCCACCGAGATATGTTTGCAAGGTAGATAATTTTCTCTTCAACATTGCTGCATCTCTTTTGGAGAGACAGTTGAATTTCCCCATCTTTTGTTCTGCTCTTAAGTCCCTGAACTTGTGAAGTCTCGTTTCCGTAGTGGACCAATTCGTTAACATACCACCAAGCCATTTTTTATTAACATAATGACACCGAGCCCTTATTGCAGCTGATGCTACTGAATCCGCTGCTTTATTTTTTGTACCAACGATTAAGAAGTTTTTTCCCCTACTTACTGCATCAAAAACTAAATCACAGGTTTCTGATAAAAAACGAGCAGTTCTAGTGAGATTTGTAATATGAATACCTTTACGCTTTGCAGAGATGTAAGGGGCCATTCTAGGATTCCATTTCTTAGTACCATGACCAAAATGAACTCCTGCTTCCATCATCTCTTCCAAATTGATGTTCCAATATCTTCTTGTCATTTTTCCCCAGACTTCCTTTTTTTTAACAAAGAGACGAGGTACCCTGAAATAAATAATTGTTCCGATGGAACCTTTTACGGGGGATTGACCGTTGATACACGACCCAAACCATTAATTTCTTTTAATTACTTATTTTAATTTAATTACTTATTTTATTTTTTACCAAATCAATAATCGGACCAGATAATTGAAAGATAGTTAAAGTGAAAGGAAAAAATAGGAATCATTAAATCGCGTAAATGATTGTTCTGATGTCTCATGGAAATTTGTCTCATGGAAATTGTTTTGGACGTAAGAACAAAATAATTCTCTATGGTGTAACAAAATATCTCTTATTTCCAACTCGAATAGATTCTTTCTTTTGATTTCCAAATGAATGTTCTTGTCTTGCCTTGAAGGATGTACTAATTTTTGGAATCCGGTACCAACAGGTATAATCCCCCCCAGAACAACGTTCTCTTTCAGGCCTTTCAACCAATCAATACGACCTCGTAGAGCAGCTTTTGCTAAAACTCGAGCGGTTTCTTGAAAACTTGCTTCGGATATGAAACTTTGAGTATTTAGAGATGCCCTCGTTATTCCCAATAAGATTGCCCGATAACAGATCGCTTCGTCCAAAGCGCGCCCTGCTCGTTCCGCTCGCAAAAAGCCGATTAATTCTCCAGGTAAAAAAACATTAGACATTCCATCTTCTGAAACCAACACTTTTGATGTTACTTGACGTACAATAATTTCTATATGTCTATTATGGATCTGTACCCCCTGGGATCGATAAACCTTTTGGATCTTATTAACCAAAGAGATACGACTTTGGGCTATGGTTAGCTCAGCTCCAATCAAGAATCCCCAGGGGATTCCAAGAATTCTTTGTATACGTTCGTTCCAACCTTCAACTCTCCTTTCTAGGTTCATCGATATTGAATTAATCGAACGCACTTCTAAGATTTGTTCCACTTTTGGAAGACCCTGCGTTATGTCACCAGATCTCGATTTTTCATATATAAATGTAACTAATGTATCTCCTTCGTAAAGGATTTCTCCATAATGGCTATGAACAGTTGCTCCTGGAGTGGCCAAATAGGGTTTAGCTGATCTTATAACTAAGGAGTCAACATGAACAATTAAAATTTGACCAGATTTTTTTACGTGTGATTCGTATTTGAATAGACATACATTTTCACAAATAAATTGTCCAAGGCTAATTATTGTAGATGTCTCTTCACAATAATCGTGATGGAGAAAGCACCAATTCAAATGGAATGGATTCAAAATTATGTTACCGCATGGATCGGGATTATAAATCCTCCTATTTTCATCTATTAAACAGTATTTAAGTACTTTGAAAGTCTGTTTAAAATTGTCAAGTAGCAAATATTTCTTTAACAAGATATGATTATGAGTTATTAAATAGTAAGATGAAAAAAAATTCGCTATTTTAGGGACAATAGTCCCTAAGGGACCCAGCAAATCCCTAATTTGGATTATGGGATCTGATTCTTTTGTCACATTGTTATATTTCGAGCCATTGAATGGACCAATTCGAGAACAATTGGATGATGACAAAATTATCAAAGATTGGCATTCCTTATTTCGATTCAACAACGTACCAATACCAATAGTTCCTTGATGTTGGGTAAGTGATTGAATCTTCGCCTTGGAATAAAAAGGATTTATATTGGTGCGATCTAATCCATTATCGGAAATCAATACGGAACTTGCCCTATCATACCTTTTTCCGGTATACGAAATAGTGGACTTGACTAACTCAATTCTTATGAAATCGCGAATCAGATCATTTGTCCTTACCTCAACAAAGGAAGCATGAACCTCTTCTATAGAACCATTTTTTTCTTGGTCCCAATTCAATACTAAGCAAGTCCGAACTAATTGAATACTTGTGTGATAAATTCCTCGAATTGACTTGCCATTTCCATAAAGGATATAATTGACAACTCTAAGTTGGACATTATCCTTTTCCTGCAAGAGATCCCGAGGGAAAAGTGTTGCTAAATTTATCCCATCAGCTATTTCATATGTGACTACGGACCGAACCGAAACAAAATACTTTTTCTTGGTGGGTGTGATCCGTTGGACATAGATCCAATTTTTCAATTTTTTTGATTTCTTAGAATTTTTTTTTTCCGTCTCTGGTGGTATCAAAATGCCGCTGTGCCTGGATATCTTATCTGTTTCTTCAGGAAAATGAATATCTCCAGAAAAGATTTTCAGTTCAATACTTTTTTTTTTTCTCTCCACTCGGACTAATCCGCCTACCCGGCTTCTTGTATTTAAAGCGAGTTGTGTATCTACTCCAATGATACTATTGTTCCGGACCATTATGAACGAAGATCCGGGTAAGATATGCACTTCTTCGAGAATGAAAAAAAACCGATCTACTTTCTGGTATTTCGGACTAAATTCTTTTGCTCCTCGATACTCAATCAAATCCTCTTTTTTTATGATTGAATCTACCTCTATGGTCCCATATTTAGTAATTCCTGAACTATTTCTTCTGTATCGTGGATCATCAAAATAAGCAAGAATACTATTTCTACGTAAAATACCATTTATGGGTATTTCAATCGAAATACCAAAACAGGGCATTAGTTCTTTATCTCGTTCTTGATCATATTGTAATGGGATAATGAATCTATTTCTTCGTTTTTTCGCCAAGAAATCAGAATTTTCTTGGAGAATAGAAGGATATATGAAATTCCAATGACCATTGGATATGATTCGATCAGGTCTTGAATAGTCAAGAATTTCCCTATCTTTTTTACCAGAAGTATCCAACAATTTATGTCTTACTCGATGATTAGTCATTGAGAGGTCAAAGAAATATCTTTCTTCGAAAGAAAAAGAATGAACATTCATTTGATCTTGATCTTTGTGGAGTGAAAAAGACACTATACTGGATCCGCGCGGACCTCCTGCTAATATCCATAAATGACTTGTTTTTGGTAATAGATGAACATTACCATGTATATATTCAGATGCATGGTGGACATCGGTACTCCAGTGCATTTCTCCCTCTGATTCAGAATAAATATGTTTTCGTACCTTCTCTTTAAAACGAAAAGTAGACGTTCCGGCACGAATCTCAGCAATCACTTGTTCTGATTCTACATATTGATCATTTTGAACTAAAATCAAACTTTTTGGTGGAATATTCACATTATGGATAATATCCCGAGTCTCAATAGTTACATACAAGTCTATAGAACATAGAAAAGCAGGATGCCCATGACGGGTACGTGTGGGATAAACCAAATCCTCATTGAATTTTATTTTTCCATTAGAAGGAGCTCGTACATGTTCGGCAGTATCACCTGTGAATACTCCACCGGTATGAAAAGTTCTTAATGTTAGTTGAGTCCCTGGTTCCCCAATTGATTGACCCGCAATAATACCTACGGCTTCTCCCAATTCGACCAGGTCGCCGTGAGTGGGACTCCGACCATAACATAATTGACAGATCCAAGATGCACTCTTGCAAGTAAAGGGGGTTCGAATATATATATATATTGGTTGTGCCCGAAAGGTTATGAATCGATTGACAAGTCCAATCCCAATATCTTGATTTCGAGCGGCAATGCATCGTAGACCCATATATATATTGTCTGCTAATACACGACCGATTAGTGTTTGGACAAAAATTTTTTCCGTCATCCCATTTCGATGACTCACGGAAATACCTCGGATAGTACCACAATCCGTTCTACGTACAATAATGTGTTGAACTACTTCAACAAGTCTACGCGTGAGGTATCCAGCATCTGATGTTCGTACAGCAGTATCTACAACTCCTTTGCGGGCTCCGTAGCAGGAAATTATATATTCTGTCAAAGAAAGCCCTTCGCGTAAATTACTTTGAATGGGTAAATCAATCATTTGTCCTTGGGGATCCGACATTAATCCTCTCATACCTACTAATTGGTGTATCTGAGATGCATTTCCTCTAGCTCCCGAAAAGGACATCAGATGGACTGGATTAGAAGGATCAGTCATCCGAAAATTAGGATTCATTTCTTGTCTCAAATATTCACTTGTAGCATACCATATCTCAATGGATTGACGTAATTTTTCTACCGCATGTACATTTCCATAATGATGATGTTTTTCAAAAATAAAACTTTGTTGTTCAGTGTCTTGGACTAACCATCCCTTAGAAGGTATTGTTAAAAGATCATCAATTCCTAATGAAATAGATGTAGCAGTGGCTTGCTGGAAACCCAAAGTCTTTACTTGATCCAGGATGTGTGATGTATATGCCATTCCGAAATGATCTATTAATCTGCTAATAAGTCGTTTCATAGCAGTTCCATTTATCACTTTATTGTGAAAGACCAGATCAGCCCGTTCTGCCATAAGTACCTCTATATTCTGCTGAGTAGGATTCGACAATGGGCCTGAGTCAGTGATTCGAAAACTTCCTTTCCTCAATCTCAATCTTGATTCATGCAAAAATTCAGAAATTATGATACCAGTGAAACTGGAGAGACCCGAATTCCTACGGGCACGGGCATCACCTAATCTAATTTATTAGTTTAGATAGCGTATGAATAGGCCCGACAAAACCCCTCTATGGCTTCTTCTATTTCTCGATAAAAAGAAATATGACCAAGAGTGGTTCGAATGTATATACAATGTATTTCTTTTTTTACACTTCCTACTATTAGATAGTGTTCATAAATCTCATGATAAGTACCCAAAGATTCATATTGAAGTTCGATGGGAACTTCTCTTGAGCCAATGACACGTTGATCTAGTCTCCATCGGAGCCACAAAGGACTATCTATATCTAAACTGATTCGTTTCTGCCGATAAGCTCCAAGTACATCATAGGAACTACAAAAATACAGTTCTTTCTCTTTCGTATACTTATAGTCATTATTGTCAACTGTATTATTTTGATAGTTTCCGCGATTATATGTATTATGCCTATTTGCACAAATACCTCTACGATTCCTGATCGTTAATACATAGAGTCCGATAAGCATATCTTGAGTTGGTACGGAAATGGGATCCCCAATAGCTGGAGACAAGAGATTTATATGAGAAAACATAAGTAAACGAGCCTCCGCTTGAGCTTCCAAAGATAAAGGTACATGAACAGCCATTTGATCTCCATCAAAGTCTGCATTGAAACCCTTACAAACTAATGGGTGTAAACAAATAGCGCGCCCCTCCAGTAAAATGGGTTGGAAGGCCTGTATGCCTAATCTATGTAAGGTGGGTGCTCTATTCAACAATACAGGATGCCCCCGCATAACTTCTTGAAGTATTTCCCATACAATCGGTTCTTTTTCCCGAATTTGACTTTTAGCAATCCCTATGTTAGAAGCAACATGTTGTCTGATTAGACCACGAATTAAAAATGTTTGGAAAAGCTCTATTGCTATTTCTCGAGGTAATCCACATTGATGTAATGAAAGAGAAGGACCCACAACAATGACGGAACGTCCCGAATAATCGACCCGTTTACCAAGCAGAGTCTCACGAAATCTTCCTTCTTTGCCTTCAATTACATCCGAAAATGACTTGTAAACTT